TTCTTTACTACCCCCTATTAGGGGGCTCAAAAGGGGGTTTCACTAAATCAAAGAATGAAATAAATTCAAAAGCAACGTTTATAAAAAGTAAAAAGAATCAGAATGAGAAAAGAATTCCAATTATCAATCGTTTGAATCGAGGGTTCATATTATAAAGTTTATCAAATAATTATTAGCATTTTCTTTCTCGGATAAATAATGTCTAGTACATTACTCAACATCTTATCGAAAACTTACAGCAGCTTGCCAAACAAAGGCTAATAGAAAAAACAGAAGGGGTATTACTGGCATAATATCTACGATAGGATTCAAAAAAGCGTAGGCCTCTGGCAATTTGACTACTAAAAAACTACTTGAATTCAAATAAAGGGTGAAATGAAAACAGAAGTAGATCAAACTAAAGATATTAAGCATAATAAACATTTTTTTCCTGTATTGAACTTGGAGATAATTTAATTTTGATTGAGTTTTAGTGGATATCTGTTAAAACAGAAAAAGAAAACTAAAAATTTTTATTTTGAAAACTCACCCAATTTAAAACCGTTTGATTTTCAAAATAAAAGAATAGAAGAAATCGTATTTTAGACGATATTTTAATTAAATTCTATCTAATGATCAATAAATTCATTTTTCTCTCGCGCTCTACGTGTCAAAATCCTCGGAACAATCGATTTTTTAATTGGAATTGACGAACAACCAGTACTAATACTAATGTTTATTAGTATTGATTGAACAGAAAGACAAATGGGGCGTGGCCAAGTGGTAAGGCAACGGGTTTTGGTCCCGCTATTCGGAGGTTCGAATCCTTCCGTCCCAGGGAATACCTTTTTCTATTTTATATCTAGAAAGAAAGAATATAGATATTTTGAGAATAACGAAAGATTGTCATAAATGGATCTGAATCAAGTTGTGATTTGGATAACATAGGAGCTATAGATTTCAAGAATTTGAAATCAATTTCAAACAAATTAACAACAGATTGAACCCCCCCGTCTCCCTCCCTTTATTCGATCTATACTCTTAGAATAGAGTATAGAGTAAGTAATATTATTATTACTTAAGCTAAAAGAAATTAGTTAGTTGAAAAGCCTTAACCTCTCATATAACTATTATAACGATTAATAATCGAACACACTTATTTCAATACCTGGTCTAATACAAATTAGATGAAATTAAGCAGATGAAATGAATAGAATAAGTTAGTAAGAAAAAATGTTATACATTATGTATTTTCTTTGAACCTTATTTTTAAGTATTTGATAAAAATATCAAAATCGAATTTTCAATGTATCAAAATGTATGGAATAATAAGTAATTCATAGATCCTATATTTCTATTTGATTCCCCTAATTTATATTTAGTTTATTTAAATAAGCGTTATTTAACCCGCTCAGTCAGCCGAAACTACTCGTAAAAGAAAATCATGAATTTTTTTGCTTTTTTATTTATAAGTATTTGATCCTCTGAAGATGGAATGTGGATTCAATAACAAAAATTTATCAATTCCTAATATTTGATTTTCTAATCTTTCTGTTTCGATTTCAGATTGATAAATTGGTCTTTTTTCTTTAGAAAGAAAATCAAAAATAGCATATTGCAATTCAGTCAATAAAATGAAAAAAGAAAAATTGGTATGAAATTTGATTTTTGCTACGACTTCGTAAAAAAAGCAGTCATTCATAGAAATTGAAAAAAAAAAATATGCATTCCTATGGAATAACTGTAACGAACGAACAAATGACTATTCGTGATTCCATAATTGAATCAATTACATACCAGTTAAAACCCGGGGGGATGTTATGGTAAAACTTCGTTTGAAACGATGTGGTAGAAAGCAACGTGCGGCTTGACAGACGGGATCGTCCGTGGATTCTTATATCCACCATTTGAATTATAAATGTGCTCTTGGCTCGACATCTTTTGTTCTCTTACACCAGAACCTTGGTTTTTTTTGATTGTAGTGTAAGATAGTACGTGATGTAGCTCGAGTCGAAACTATTGATTCTTTTCTCAGGGGCAAGGAATCTAGGGTTAGTGCTAATTAATAAGTTTTAACAACTTTGTAAGTATAGTGATTTTTTTACGTGCGATACTCTCTTTTCTATGAATCTTTTATTTTTATAGAAAAAAAGCATAAAAGGGGGCATGTTGCTGCCATTTTCAAACGATTTTAAGTCACCGAAGTAATGTCTAAACCCAATGATTCACGGTAAAGATAAAGTATCTTGGAACAAGAAAATCCCCCTTTTTTTATTGTCTCGACAACTAGATTAAGAACGAAGGGTCAAAATTGATTTTGTTTTAATGGGGACAAAAAAAGATGGATTAGAGACTACTCAAAAAATGAAATGAATAGGCTTTTCTAATTTTCTTTTGAGCTATTTCATAGTTATCCAACTTGAGTTATGAGGAGAAAAATGTGTGTTTTTTTTTCTATTGATATCAAATCAAATAATATTATTATTTTTGAATATTTCTTAATACTTAATATTAGTCTAATTTCTTTATGGATCTATTTGACCTTGTATATATAGACATCACTTCAATTTCTCGAGCCGTATGAGGCGAAAACTTCGTATACGTTTCTGGGGGGAGTTAGAGTTTGTCTACATCGATCCCAATGAGCTGTTTATCGAATTGTTGCAATCGATGGTCGATCCCGAAGAGAAGGAAAAGATCTGTGTAAAATGGGTTTTTATGATCCTATAAATAGTCAAACCTATTTAAATATTCCTGCTATTTTATATTTTCTTGAAAAGGGTGCTCAACCTACAGGAACTCTTTTTGATATTTTCAAAAGGGCGGGGGTTTTTTATAAATTTCGTAAGAAATTCAATTAATAAAAAAAAGGATAAGGGGGAAATTTTTATTTAGTTTTATAACTTTTTTCTAGTAGATCCCCCTCTCCCTCCCTCTTTTTGTTTTGTTTCTTAACACTTTTTTTTACCGTGTCGTTTTTATATATTGACAAGAGTCTATTGAGCAAATATAATTCGATCGTGGATAAACGGATCCATTTCCTCGCTTTTTTTTACTTGAAAAGATTTTGACTAGATTTTTGATTTCTTTTATTTTGATTTTTATCTGCAAAATATTCTCTTTTTTGACTCTTAAATAAATGGGAATTTATGAAATTAATAATAATTTCAGAATTGAAAATTTTCGATGGATTTTTTGCTAGTTTGATGTTTTGATTGTGTTGTTCAATTTTATCTCTTTAGTTTTTTATCCAACCAAACATTGCCAATTTTTTGTTCTTCGGGTTGCTAACTCAACGGTAGAGTACTCGGCTTTTAAGTGCGGCTAGCATCTTTTACACACTTCAATGAAGTAATGGATTCATTCATACCTTTGGTAGACTTTGTAAGACCACGACTGATCCTGAAAGGAATGACTGGAAAAAACAGCATGTCGTATGAATAGAGAATTCTGAGAATGTTTCAGTTTTACTTTAACTGGATCAGTTCTAAAACTTGGGAGTGCGAAAAAATGAAATTAATTCAGAATCAGAATGGGGTCGAATGAATAAATGGATAGAGTTTTCTGACTTCAATTTCAGTTTTTATAAGGAAAAAGAGCAACGAGCTTTTGTTCTAAATTTGAATGATTACTCGATCTAATTAGACGTTAAAAATATATTAGTGCCCAGTACGGGGGAAGAATTCTACTTGAGTGCATGATTATAGTATCTTATCTATTTTCGTTTTTATTAATCAAATAAGTCCTAATTATTAGTTATGTCCTATTCTGGGTTCTACATAAATGTGTAGAAGAAGCAGCATATTGATAAATATAAATATATTGATTTTCAAAAATCAAAAGAGCGATTGGTTTGAAAAATAAAAGATTTCTAACCCATCTTGTTTTGTTATCCTAGAAACAAATCTAAACTATTTAGATTGAAAGAGAGGATAGAGAGTCTGTTGATGAGTCTACCTGTCTCCGAGATATCTAGTATTTTCTTACTATAACGCTTTGTTTTGACTGCATCGCACTATATATATCGTTTCATAATCAATAAATGGACTACTTTCTGTTTCTTTTGATTCCAATCCAATTTCCAATGGATCAATTTCAAGGATATTTAGACCTAAATAGATCTTGGCAACACAACTTCCTATACCCACTCCTTTTTCAGGAGTATATTTATACACTTGCTCATCATGTTTTAAAGAGATCAATTAGATCTATTTGGTTAGAAAATGTGGGTTATGACAAAAGAATTAGTTCAATAATTGTTAAACGTTTAATTATTCGAATGTATCAACAGAATCCTTTGATTCTTTTGGTGGATACTGATTCTAGACAAAATAGGTTTTTTGCTTTCAACAAGAATTTGTATTCGCAAATTCTATCCGAGGCATTTGCAGTCACTGTGGAAATTCCATTTTCTTTTCGATTATTCTTTTCCTTAGAAAGGAAAGAGGTAGATCAATTTCGTAATTTACGATCAATTCATTCAATATTTTCTTTTTTAGAGGACAAATTGTCCCATTTAGATTCTGTGTCAAATGTACTAATACCCTATCACATTCATCTAGAGATCTTGGTGCAAGCCCTACGTTACTGGTTGAAGGATGCCTCTTCTTTGCATTTCTTACGTTTCTTTCTCTATGAGTATTGTAATTGGAATAGGTTTATTCTTCCAAAGAATTGGTTTTTTTCAAAAACCAATCCAAGATTTTTCTTGTTCCTATATAATTTTCATATATGTGAATACGAATCCATCTTTTTTTTTCTTCGTAATCAATCTTTTCATTTACGTTCAACATTTTCTGGATTCTTTATTCAACGAATATATTTTTTTATAAAAATAAAAAATCTTGTCAAAGTATTTATTCATAATGAATTTCGGGACATCTTGGAGTTATGCAAAGATCCTTTTATGCATTATGTTAGATATCAAGGAAAATCAATTCTTTCTTCAAATAATACGCCTATTCTGATTAATAAATGGAAATATTATTTTCTTCATTTATGGCAATATCATTATTCTATGT